TTCCATAGAAATGTGTTCGCTCAAGAAAGACTCCAGAAGATATTGATCGTAAATAAGAAGACTGTTTACGAAGAAACAGGAATAGATATTCGCATTCATATACATAAGAATTATGTAGGAACCAAAAGAATCTTTTCTTTCTTTTTGAAAAGACGTAAATGGATTTCTTTGAAGTAATGAGACTATTCAAATTATGATATTCGTGGAAAAACAATCGCAAGAAATGCAAAGAAGAAACATCTTTGATCCAGCATTGAAGGATTTGAACCAAGATTTCCAGATGGATGGGATGGGGTATTAGTAGATCTGACACATAATTTAAATGTGACAATTTATCCTCTAAAAAGGGAAATATTGAATGAATAGATCGTAAATTCTGAGATTTTGGTATTCTTTTTTCTTCAAGGGAAGATACTAATCGCGACGAGAATGGAATTTCCAGAATGACTCCAAAACCTTCTGATACCATTTGAGAAGAAAAATGAGAAGAAAAAGAATTCTTGTGCCCCCAAAATACATTTTGGTTAGAATCATTCACCGAAGAAATCAAAGATTTCTGTTGATACATTCGAGTAATTAAGCGTTTCACAAGTACTAAACTAGATTTATTGTCATAACCGATAATTTCCACAGGTTCGTAAAAAATCAAACTATTGAAGCTATGATAATGAGCAAGTGAGTAAATATACTCCTGAAGGAGTAGCGGATATAGGAAGTTTTGTTGCCGAAATCTATCTTTTTTCAATCTAAATATCCTTGTAATTCTGTCATTGAAACACATTTATACTATAACCAAAAAAGGGAGGCACTTCTTGTTTTATGAAATGATACATAGTGCAATATGGTCAGAACGGCGTATGCGTATGTTGTATGTAGTATATTTTTGATCTTATACTAAAATACTCTTTATAATAAAATAGTATAACTTCTAACTCTAATAAACTAGAATCATAATAGAATACGAAGATTCTTATTCTATTATTCTAAGAAATAATTCTAAGAATATAGTCTAGTATTAATATAGACTATACACTGTCTATACTTTTACTTTAAATAATATATACTATATACTTTTATACTGTACTGTGATGTAAAAAAAATAAAGATAATCTAAGAAGTAAAAGATTCTATAAAAGTAAGAACAAATAAAGAATATATACCCCGGAGACAGAGAGCCCAATCTACAGATCTTTTTTCTTTCCCTTTACTATCCAATTTTGTTTTCTTTTATTTGTTCTTTTCTTTTCCTTGTTAATATAACTAGAATAACAATAAAAGAAAATAGAAAAGAACAATAAGAAAAAGGGGTAAAAATCTTTTATTTTCGCAACCCAATCACTCTTTTGACTTTGGAAAAGATTCCTTTTTTATCACTATACTATTTCTTCTACACATCCGTCTCCAATCCATAATAAAGAATAATTAGGATTAATAAAAAAAAAAAAAGAATCAATGGTCCACTCACAATTCACAAGAGAACCTTTTACCACATCAGGCACTAATCTATTTTTAACGTAAAATTAGTAATTCAATCGGGTAATCATTCAAATTAAGAAAGGAAGCTCGTTGCTTTTTTGTCTTACTCGAATTGGAACCATAAGGCTCTATCCATTTATTCACTAGACCCGAAATACTTTACTGAACTTAAAAATTGTTCTAAAAAGAAAGATTCTCGTTCTATTTCTATTATGAGTACTAGAAATCTTCTTTGATTAGATTATTCTTTTTGATATTTTTCTATTCTTTTTACGACATGCTCTTTTTTCCATTCATTACCTTTCAGGATCAGTCGCGGTCTTATAAACTCTACCAATAGTCTAGACGAATTCCTTCATCCAAATGTGTAAAAGATCATAGTCGCAATTAAAAGCCGAGTACTCTACCGTTGAGTTAGCAACCCGGATTAATATGAAGTGTAGATAAGATCGAAATAAAAAAAAAAAGAAATCCAGCAAACCCATTCATTTTCCTAAAGCGAAGGAAAGAGCCAATAGGGAATGGGGATAAAAAGATCTATTTCTATACGATCAAATTATATTTGTTTGAGACGCCATTGTCAATATGAATGGACTTTTTAGAAAGAAAGAAATTTCAAGAAATTCTATATAAATTTGTGTTGGATTAGCACAACATAAAGAAGAAATAAGAACTTTGAGCGGAAAAAAATAAGGAATAAGGAAAAGGTAGAGATAGAAAAGATAGCGGCTTTCTTTAATCAAAAAAAGAAAGGTACAATACAAATACAAGAAGAAAGATTACCCCCCTTGTTGGGGGGTTCCACAACAAGAAGCAAGAAAAAAAAGAAGAATAATAAAAAGAAGAAGAAAATAAGTATGAATAGAACAAGAAAAGAAGAAACTTTGAATAAAGAATTACACTAAAGATAGGTACTAGTTACCCTATCCTTTTTTTATTCATGATTCTTGTTTTTCCTTTCTTTCTTTTTTATCAAAAGAAACTCGAAATTCTTTAAAGAATTCTGCCTTCCTTAAAATATCATAAACAGTTCCTGTGGGTTGAGCACCTTTTTCAAGGAAATCTAAAATAGCAGGAACATTTGAATAAGTTTGATTCTTTATCGGATCATAAAAACCCACCTTTCGAAGATCTCTTCCTTCTCTTCGGGATCGAACATCAATTGCAACGATTCGATAGATGGCTCATTGGGATAGATGTAGATAAAAGATGCCCCCCTAGAAACGTATAGGAGGTTTTCTCCTCATACGGCTCAAGAAAAAATGATTCTAATTTCTAGAATTTCTATTTCTATCTATATAGATAGAAATAGAAAGAGAAAGGGATCCATAAAGAATTAGACTGTAATTTGAGCCTTTTTTTCCTTCTTTACAGAAAAAAGAAATTTCATTTGTACTCCTAACTCAAGTTGGGTAGTTTTGAAAGAGTTCGAAAGGAAATCTTTAGAATTTCTTGAGCTGTCTCTAACCCCTTTTTTTGTCTCCTTTCAGATCTCTTTTTTTTACTCATTCTGATCCAATTGTTGAGACAAGTGAAAATAGTGTTTCCTTGTTCCGAAATTTGTTGTCTTTGCTTTGCGCTTTGTCAAATCATTGGGTTTAGACATTACTTCGGTGATCCTTACTCCTTTTCAAAAAGGCAGCAACATACCCTTTGTTTTTTGTTCTTTCTATGGAAAAGGAAAAAATCATACGAAAGATTGATTATACACTCTTGATCGAAACAGTTTGAAGATTTCGACAAATCTTATTTTTTCATTTCAAATTTGTTCAAATTTGAACCTCTCCATTTATCTATATTTAGATATTGATGATATATTTACAAAGTTGGTCTAACTTATTGATTGTCACTAACCCTAGATTATTCCCCCGATAAATGAATCAATCATTTTTGCTCGAGCTCCATCATATGCTATACCTTTATATACCATTAGTATCTTTATTTAGCAACCCAAGACAAATTCAATTAGGTTCCTAGTAGAACAAACTATGTCGAGACAAGAGCATCTTCATTCGTATAGAAAATGGTGGATGTCAGAATCCACAGCCAATCATGTCCTTCAAGTCGCACGTTGCTTTCTACCACATCGTTTCAAACGAAGTTTTACCATAACATCCCTCTATTTTTCTTTTAATTTGGAACCGTATGCAATTGATTCAATATGGAATCATGAATAGTCATTGGCTGAACCGATACATAATAATCTACACTTATCTATCTATGGATAGATAAGTGTTTATCCGGAAAGGATTTCACTGAAATTTACCCCATATTTTCTCATATGAATAATATCACATGAAAAAAACAAATCAGTTTTAAGCAAACTTATTTACATCTTCAACAGATCTTTCGGGATTGTCCATCATAAAAGATCCCTCTTTTTCTTCAAAAAAAAAAAAAGAAATTAGAAACCTCAAAAAAAGCCTTTGACTTTACTTTCATTCAAATGAAAAATAAATCCCCATGAATGGATAAAAGTTTTTATCCACTTTAACTAAATACTATACTAACTCAATAATATACTAAACTAAATATTTCATTGAAATATTCATAAATATTCAATTATAGAATAATAAGATAATCTTCAATAATAAGATTATAGTAAATAATATTAAAAAGAAAAATATACAATATATATTCTTATGTAAGAATTATGTATTTCTTTATTAATTATGTATTTCTTTATTAGAAATTAAAATCTATTTAGAATCTCTAATATTCAAAATTTCTAATATTCAATATATTAAATAAAATGATTTTCATGAAATTCTAAATTCATATATTCTAATATGAAATAGGAATTATGAATATTTTCTCATTTCTTATTTATGAAATATGATTTTCTGATTCTAATATTATGATTGACTTCTTATTTACCATCTCCGATTGAATCTGATTTTCATTTAATTTAAAACAGAGAGATAGTTTGAGAATAAAGTTTATTTGTTTTCATTATTATGGAGTGGAAAAGTCTCGTGTAAGGTAAGATCAAAGAGAAGATCAGAATCCTCGGATTCTGATCTTTTCGCATCCATCTCCATCATATAAAACAAATAATCGTTAACGAAAGTAATCACGAATATTTCAGAATAAAATACTTTAGTAAAAAAAAAAAGATATGATTCTAAGAATCATTCTTAGAATGAAGATTGGATAACATTGTATCCAACATGAAACAGAAGATTGTTTCATGAAATTTCAATAGAGAAGAATCTTTCGTTTCTGATGCAAAAGATCTGGGACGGAAGGATTCGAACCTCCGAGTAACGGGACCAAAACCCGTTGCCTTACCGCTTGGCCACGCCCCATTTTGATTTGGTCTAAGAAAAACTAAGCTAAATATTGGTTATTCGTCAATAACCAACCAAAAGAAATATAGGACATTTTGTCGCTAGGATTCAACACAATAGATATAGAATCAAAAAGATTAATTGATCATTACTTAGAATTCATATAAGATATTGTATGAAAATAGAATTCCTTGTATCCTTATTTGATTGTAGAATGTAAGGAAGGATTCTTGATTGGGGAGAAGTCAAAGAAAAAGAAGAATTTCTTTCTTTTATCTGCCTTTTTCTTTGAAATTTTCCCTCAGAAAAACAATTCAATCCAATCTGATAATTTATTATCATTTCAATTTAATTTGAATCTTTAAGAACAAGAAAAGAATATTTGTTATGTTTAATATCTTTAGTTTAATCTGTATCTGTCTTAATTCTACCCTTTATTCGAGTAGTTTTTTATTCGCCAAATTGCCCGAGGCTTATGCCTTTTTCAATCCAATCGTAGACGTTATGCCGGTTATCCCTTTATTCTTTTTTCTCTTAGCCTTTGTTTGGCAAGCTGCTGTAAGTTTTCGATAAAAATGGAATCTCTATTCAATTCAGAATTTCTTCGATAAAAAAAAGATGAGATTTTTATTCTTAAAATCAATAAGATCAGAAATAAGATTCAGATAAGTCTGGGCATTAGGAACCCTCGATTCAAAAAGCGAAATTCTGGTATTTTAGATTTTCTATTGAAATTGAATTTTAATAAGGGAAGGGGGCGATGATCTTTATCTTTAATCAGCTTATTTCTTCTTTTGTTCTGACCTTTCCTTTATAAGATCCCATACAATAGATATGGATATGGCAAGAAATCTTTGGTAACGAAAAAATACGAATCTTATTACATTAGAAATAAATTCGTGAAAATAAATTTCAAAAAAAAAACTTCCTTTTTTTTTTCATCTTTAAAGCGTCATATCAAAATAGTGTATAGTGTGTGTCGTAAAATAGGTGATCTATTTCCTTCAAAAAAATGATCTTATCTTGGAGATTTGTAATGCTTACTCTTAAACTATTCGTTTACACAGTAGTAATATTCTTTGTTTCTCTCTTCATCTTCGGATTCTTATCTAATGATCCGGGGCGTAATCCTGGGCGTGAAGAATAAAAAAAGAGATGAGATTCGTTTTTACTTTTTCCTTGATTTTTTCATAGGTAAATGTATAAATAAATGGAATAGATGCTAGATAAAGATAAAAGATTCATAAAAGAAAATAATCGAAATCTATTCCAATTCTAAAATCTCAAGTGATCAGGGGGGTCGGAGAGAGAGGGATTCGAACCCTCGGTACGAATAATTCGTACAACGGATTAGCAATCCGACGCTTTAGTCCACTCAGCCATCTCTCCCCATTTCAAATTGGAAATTTATCATGTGATTTAACACGTGAAGTCAAGATTGAGAACAATCTTTATTTTCCTTCAATGATTCGAAACAGATTTCTCCAATAGACCAATAGAAAATAAAGAATACCTTACTTATTTTATTTTGTACAAAAGGTTCATTTCCCCGGCCTGGTTAAGTATAAGTACTGGCCGGGCCAGTACTTCTTTTGTTCCAACGAATAAAAATTGTTATTGAAACAAGAAGAATAATTTTCATTGCCATTCCTAATTATTAGAAATTCTTTAATAAATTATCTATATCTAGATTAATATAGAATATTCTATATATTCTAGAATTCTATATTGTTCTATATTGAAATATTCAATATTAGATATCTTTTGAAAAGAAATATATCTTATAAGAGAAATAATATCAAATAGAAAACACATATTTCTAAATTGAGACTATAAATCATTTACTTGTTCAAAGCAAAGGACAAGCTTGAAAGTTTGAGGCCCGATTTACCCGAATTCAGAAGTTCAAGTGAAGGGAGGTTTCAAAAAAAAATACTTATAACTTTAGTACACTATTTAAATTTGACTAAACTTTTTGCTATTCACCTATTCTTTATTCTTTTTCAAGTTTTCAATCCCGCGCCGCGGCGGAACAAAATACGTGTTAATGCTGGAATTCTCATGATTCTGATGCTATCTTGACTGCGTCTGATTACATTTGTTGGACAAATGGTGCATTCATATCCAATAATGAATATGTAGCGGGTATAGTTTAGTGGTAAAAGTGTGATTCGTTCTATTAACAACTTCAATAGTTAAGGGGTCTTTCCATTTTTTTCATATTTCATATTCCGATCAAAAACTTTATTTCTTAAAAAGATTTAATCCTTTACCCCTCAATAGGACATTTGAGGAAAGAATATACATTCTCACGATTTCTATCCAAAAGGCAATCAGAATTTTAATAAAAAGAATTGGATTATGGAGTCGAGAAGCATAATTTTTTTGATTGGTTCAATTCTAATTCTTCCAATTGAATGAGTATGAATAAAAGATCTATGGATGATAGTACAAAACTTTCAATCGTAACTAAATCTTCAATCTTTGCGCTGAAAAAGGGTGAGATTGAAGCCAAATAGCTAGAAAATGATGGTTTTGGTTTACTAGAACCCTCGGCTTCTTGTTTCAGCTCGGTAGAAACAAAATTATTTTCCTTAGGATCCCACGAGTAGAAAAGAAATAGGGAACGAAGTAACTAGACTAGAGACTAGAAAGATTTGATAGAATCCCCCTCTTCTAGAGGGATCATCTAAAAAGCAAGTAGCTTTAGATGCATTCGTAAAAAAAGCTGACA